AAAATTTTCAAAATAAATGAATAAATTAATTTCAACGATGTATTAATTTTAACTAAAGATCTCTTTTTTACCCTTCTTCAATATATATATATTCATATTTATAATTTCTATATATATATATAGAAAAACGTCGATTATTGTAATTGTGACAAACAGGTTGATGGGGAAAAAAGACTCCCCCATCTCCCAAACAAGAAAATATACTAACAAGGGCTCAAGTTTTGTATCTTGTCTTTATTCTTTTTTCAAAAGCTTTTTATAATTTACTAACCCCTAAACCGAAGAATTATTATTATACATATCCTAATAGCGAAGCGAGTTCTAGTTCATATTGATTAGCCACAAACAATAGGTTTGTTGATTTCCTATTAAGAATTAAGAATGAAATGGGCCTATTTTTCTATTCGGATTATTCCAATGTTTTATTTTATGACTTTTTTTGTCGCACAAAAAAACTTTTTGAGTTTCCGGTAGAAAGAGATTTACCTAATGACAACGCTTTTAAGGCTGCCCAATATCCCTTCCCTTTCCAAATATTTTTACGAATACGCTTTTTTGATATAGAAGTACGTTTTTTTGGAACTGCCATTTAAAAATTAAGGGGTTACTCGTTGTTATAGTTGGATGTGAAAGACATCTATTGGTCAAAACGAATATATTCATTATCTAGTTATTTTCTAGAGAATAATTAGATAATATAATATATATTATCTAGAGAAAACAAAAAAAAATATATATAGATAAAAAATGTGCGAAAATAGTACAAAATCTTACTATAAATTTTTTTTTATTGAAACGGAAACTAATCAATCAGTTTCATACTGAAACTAGTTAATGATTTGGAACAAACTGACTAAAAAGCGAGATTTGTACAAAAATTGTACCTTAGTTAATCCTATGATTCATATCGATTCATATCAGATTTCTTTTTAGTGTAATTTTTTATCATTACTTTATGAATATAAAGTGATTTAATAATAATGAAATTTTGTATTTTCGTTATTTTAAGAAAAAAATCTTAGTTAATAACTAAATTTGTATAAACAAATCTTAGTTAATAACTAAATTCGCTTTTTATGAGCAAGTAGGTCATATCATTTGCCCAATTGTAACTTCTTTATTTTAATATTTAATTTGGAAAGACCCAGATAATATATAAAATTCGAAAAATATCTTTAAGTTAGTATTAAGTTAGTACATCTCTTGATTTTTTTATTGACCCCTTTTGTTTTGAAATTGAAAGGGGGTAGGATCCGGTAAATCGGAAACAATCAATTAAGAATAAAAAACTTTTTTATGGAACAGACATATCAATATTCGTGGATAATACCCTTCCTTCCACTTCCAGTTCCTATGTTAATAGGAGCGGGACTTCTTCTTTTTCCGTCGGCAACAAAAAGTCTTCGCCGTATGTGGGCTTTTCAAAGTGTTTTTTTGTTAAGTATAGTCATGATTTTTTCGATCAATCTGTTTATTCAGCAAATAAATGGCAGTTCTATCTATCAATATGTATGGTCTTGGATCATTAATAATGATTTTTCTTTAGAATTCGGTTACTTGATCGACCCGCTTACTTCTATTATGTCAATATTAATCACTACTATTGGAATTATGGTTCTTATTTATAGTGATAATTATATGTCGTATGATCAAGGATATTTGAGATTTTTTGCTTATATGAGTTTTTTCAGTACTTCTATGTTAGGATTAGTTACTAGTTCTAATTTGATACAAATTTATATTTTTTGGGAATTGGTAGGAATGTGTTCATATCTATTAATAGGGTTTTGGTTCACACGGCCTGTTGCTGCAAATGCTTGCCAAAAGGCATTTGTAACTAATCGTGTTGGGGATTTTGGTTTATTATTAGGAATTTTAGGTTTTTATTGGATAACAGGGAGTTTCGAATTTCGAGATTTATTCAAAATATTCAATAACTTGATTTCTAATAATCATAATGAAGTCAATTTTTTATTTGTTACTTTCTGTGCCGTTCTATTATTTTCCGGTGCGGTTGCTAAATCTGCACAATTTCCCCTTCATGTATGGTTACCGGATGCCATGGAGGGGCCTACTCCTATTTCGGCTCTTATACATGCTGCTACTATGGTAGCTGCGGGCATTTTTCTTGTAGCTCGGCTTATTCCTCTTTTCATAGTCATCCCTCACATAATGAATTTCATCTCTTTGGTAGGAGTAATAACAATATTATTCGGGGCTACTTTTGCCCTTGCTCAAAAAGACATTAAGAGAGGTTTAGCCTATTCCACAATGTCTCAATTGGGTTATATGATGTTAGCTCTAGGTATGGGGTCTTATCGAAGTGCTTTATTTCATTTGATTACTCATGCTTATTCGAAAGCATTATTATTTTTAGGATCCGGATCCGTTATTCATTCAATGGAAACTCTTGTTGGATATTCTCCAAATAAAAGTCAGAATATGATTTATATGGGGGGTTTAACAAAACATATCCCAATTACCAAAACCGCTTTTTTAT